ATTGGATCATATGCTTCATTTGAATTATGATGAGAAAGAAAAAATAAATAGTAAAATGATTTTTTCTTCAGCGAATAACTATTCATCTATTATATTAGTATTAGGTTTTCCTAAAATAGGGGGCAGAAAGAATCTATGGAAAAATGTTGGTTCAATTCGATGTTGTCTAACAAGAAGTTAGAACATAGGTGTGAACTAAGTAAATCAATGGATAATCTTGATGCTCTTGGACATACCAGTGGAAGCGAAGAAACTATTCTAAATGATGCGGAGAAAAAGATTCCTAGTAGGGACAGTTATAGTTTCAGTAATATTAATTATCTAAATTCTTTATTTGATAGCAGGAATCTTTGGAGTTTGATCTCTGATCATACTTTTTTAGTTAGAAATAGTAATGGTGACACTTATTCTGTATATTTTGATATTGACAATCAAATTTTTGATATTGACAATGCTAGTTCTTTTTTGAATGAACTAGAGATTCTTTTTCCTAGTTATTTGAATAGTGGGTCTAATAGTAGTAATTACTACTATTATTATTCCATGTATGATACTCAATCTAATTGGAATAATCACATTAATAGTTGCGTTGATAGTTATCTTCGTTTTGAAATCAGTCTGAATAGTGACATTTACAGCGGTATCGACAGTTACATTTCTAGTTTAATTTGTACGGAAAGTACAAGTAGTATTGAAAGTGGAAATTCTAGTATCAAAACTAGTAGCAGTTCTTTCAATAGAATAGAAAAATATAATGATTTCGATATATTCGATATAAATACAAAATACAAACAGTTATGGGTTCAATGTGAGAATTGTTATGGATTAAATTATAAAAAATTTTTTAGTTCAAAAATGAATATTTGTGAACACTGCGGATATCATTTGAAAATGAGTAGTTCAGATAGAATCGAACTCTTTATTGATCCTGGCACTTGGGAGCCTATGTATGAAGATATGGTCTCTATGGACCCCATTGAATTTCATTCAGAGGAGGAACCTTATATAGATCGCATCTCTTTTTATCAAAGAAAAACGGGTTTAACTGAAGCTGTTCAAACGGGCATAGGTCAACTAAATAGTATTCCCATAGCAATTGGAGTTATGGATTTTCAGTTTATGGGAGGTAGTATGGGATCCGTAGTAGGTGAGAAAATCACCCGTTTGATCGAGTATGCTACTAATCGATCTCTACCTGTCATTATTGTGTGCGCTTCTGGAGGAGCACGCATGCAAGAAGGGAGTTTGAGCTTGATGCAAATGGCTAAAATATCTTCTGCTTCATATGATTATCAATCAAATAAAAAGTTATTCTATGTATCAATCCTTACGTCTCCTACAACTGGCGGAGTTACAGCAAGTTTTGGTATGTTAGGGGATATCATTATTGCTGAACCTAATGCCTACATTGCGTTTGCGGGTAAAAGAGTAATTGAACAAACATTGAAAAAGACAGTCCCCGATGGTTCACAAGTGGCTGAGTTTTTATTCCATAAGGGCTTATTCGACCCAATCGTACCACGTAATCCTTTAAAAGGTGTTCTGAATGAGTTATTTCAGCTACACGGTTTCCTTCCCTTGAATAAAGATTAAAAAAAAAAGATATTGAAAAAAGGAAAAGAAAATAAAGAAAGAAGAAATATCAAATAAATATAAATATTCAAATAACAAATAATAAGAATATATAAGTTCTTTCTATTTAGCGAGAACTCCCGTTTTTTACTAGGAATCCCTTTTTGTTGGATAAGATTGGTTAAAGTCGGGAATTCATAAGAAACTCGTTTCTATCTTTCCTTTCAAAAAAAAAGGTGTTTTGAAAGGAAAGATAGAAAGACGATGAAGATAAGGATGGGAGAATAAAAATACAATTTCTGAAAGTGGATTATCATACATATTCGCGTATAAAGAGGAATAAGTACACTTCATTGAGTTCTACATTCGTTATTGATTCTTAAATAATTCATATTAATATTATCTTAATATTCTTTCTAATAGATAGACTTATCATAAGATATATTTATAATTATAATAGGTACAAATATGAAATCGAGGTACCCATTCTATGATAGATTTTAACTTTCCCTCTATTTTTGTTCCTTTAGTGGGTCTAGTCTTTCCGGCAATCGCAATGGCTTCTTTATCTCTTTATGTCCAAAGAAATAAGATTGTATAAATACGATGGGACAAAATCTCATCAATTTCTTTAAACACTGGATCATCATACAGATATCTTTTTTTTAGTGTAATAAGGTAGGATATATGATATGTAGCCTTTCCGAAAACAAATGGAAGAGTTGTTTTGTTATGTATGCCGATACATAATATGCGCATTAATGCATGTATATGCAGTTATAGCTTAATTAATTAAATGATTAAATTCAAAATGATCCGCAAATCTTTTTTGAAAAATCTTTGAAATAGAAAATCAATGTATCTAACCAATTATTCCTAATGGTTCCTGCCGGAATGCTGCTAGTTGATGAAAGTTACTTAGGGATCAAGCAATAAAAGTCGAGTCAAATCCATTTGGGTTATTCTCTCAATTCCAATCGAATGCAACTGGATCTAGTATAGTATGAACTGGCGATCAGAACATATATGGATAGAACTTATAACGGGGTCTCGAAAAACAAGTAATTTTTGCTGGGCCTGTATCCTTTTTTTAGGTTCACTAGGATTCTTAGTGGTTGGAACTTCCAGTTATCTTGGGAAAAATCTGATATCCGTATTTCCGTCTCAGCAAATTATTTTTTTCCCCCAAGGGATCGTGATGTCTTTCTATGGGATCGCGGGTCTATTCATTAGTTCTTATTTGTGGTGCACAATTTCATGGAATGTAGGTAGTGGTTATGACCGATTCGATAGAAAAAAAGGGATAATGTCCCTTTTTCGTTGGGGATTCCCTGGAAGAAATCGTCGCATCTTCCTTCGTTTCTTTCTGAAAGATATCCAATCAATCAGAATGGAGGTGAGAGAGGGTCTTTTTCCTCGTCGTGTCCTTTATATGGAAATCAGGGGCCAAGGAGCCATTCCCTTGACCCGTACTGATGAGAATTTGACTCCACGAGAAATTGAACAAAAAGCTGCCGAATTGGCCTATTTCTTGCGCGTACCCATTGAAGTATTTTGAAATGAACTGAAGAATAAATCTCAGCATTAGAGAAGGAACTTAATACATCTCAAAAGCAGGAGGACGCATATGGAACAATATTAATAAAATATAATATAACTAATCAAATAAAATAGATTAAGGAGAATCTAAACTTATTTGTACACAAAAACTATTTTTGATATCTTATATGCATACACATGCCGTCCAGCTTCACTCTTTACTTTATACTATTAAAATACTATTAATCTTAAATTAATATTAAAAGGTCTAATAAGTATCGATTCCTCAAATAGACTAACATGTCTTTTGTTTTCGTAAAACATAATTCCTCTTTTTAGGTCTTTGAATTGATACCCTATCCCCGCGCTGCGTTTAGACAGTGAAATCTTTTGAATTCGAAATAGAAATAAAATAATTAAAGGATCCGGTAGGGTTCGTCTTTAAATCCAAATTATATTCGTTAGTTAAAAATGGGTTTTTGAGTCTTCATCAAAAGGAATAAATGAAGAGGAAATCGGTTACAATTTGCCTAATTGCAATTTCTGGAATATGGAAAGAATATTTACTTCTTTTTTTTTTCATTCTGTATCCGTGATGTGAATTGTTAATGAACCTGTTTCATTCGTCAATTCTATCTGAGATTTCTATGAAGCACAAAAAGAGCTTATAACTCTAACAAGAAGAAGGTATCGAACTTATGGTTCTTTATCCTATTTTTGTTTTTGTGTCAGAATTGAGTCTTTAGGATCTAGAATAGAACATACAAGAAAGGCCCTTTTCGAATGAAAAAAAAGAAAGCATCGGTTTACCTCCCATATCTTGTGTCTATACTTTTTTTGCCCTGGTGGGTTTCTCTCTCATTTAATAAATGTCTAGAAACTTGGTTTCTTAATTGGTGGAATACCAGTCAATCTGAAATCCTTTTGAATGATATTCAGGAGAAAAATGTTCTAGAAAGATTTATGGAATTAGAAGAACTATTCCTGTTGGACGAAATGATAAAGGAGTACTCGGAGACACATATGCAAAGGCTTCGTATAGGAATGTACAAGGAAACAATACAATTGGTCCAAAGACAAAATGAATCTCATTTCCATATCATTTTGCATTTTTCTACAAACCTAATCTGTTTCGCTATTCTAAGTGGTTATTTTTTTCTGGGTAATGAAGAACTTTTCATTCTAAATTCTTGGATTCAGGAATTTATCTATAACTTAAGTGATACAATCAAAGCTTTTTTGATTCTTTTAGTTACTGATTTATGGATCGGGTTTCACTCGACCCATGGTTGGGAACTAATGATTGGTTCGATCTACAACGATTTTGGATTGGCTCAGAATGATCATATTATATCTGGTCTTGTTTCCACTTTTCCAGTGATTCTAGATACAATTGTGAAATATTGGATCTTCCTTTTTTTAAATCGTGTCTCTCCTTCACTTGTAGTAATTTATCATTCAATGAATGAATAATTCATTATTTGATATCAATCAAATCAGAATCTTTTTTCGTGTATAAAGAAATCCTTTTTGATCTTACTTATTCTTTATACTTCTACCTTTTCAACTCAAGGTATTCAGACTCTATTTCACCAGTACAATTATTTCAGTACAATCAATACAATGGCAAACTTGTGGATAGGGAATTCTACTAGCTACCTATCAAATTTATTGTAGAAATTCCGGGGATCAATGATTGGACCATGCAAAATAGAAAGACTTTTTCTTGGGTAAAAGAACAGATGACTCGATCCATTTATGTATCGATCATGATATATGTAATAACTCGAGCATCTATTTCAAATGCATATCCCATTTTTGCACAGCAGGGTTATGAAAATCCACGAGAAGCAACTGGGCGAATTGTATGTGCCAATTGCCATTTAGCT